TTTATCATTTTTCGATTTTTTTAGTTATTTACTAGAGCAATTATGATCTGGAGGTTTATCCAGGGCAAGTGTTCGAATCTATTATGACATAACCAAAAGGTGCTCAACGGACCCTTTCGCTTTTTTAATTATGACAAAAACTCTTTTTTTTCGTACAACCCAATCCATTCTTATTTGAAATAATTTCAAATACCTTCCTAGCATTCTTTTCTTATTGTATTCCTAATTCACAGAGATAGCTCCCTTTAGTACTACTTGTATTCCTAATTCACAGAGATAGCTCCCTTTAGTACTACTATTATTTTATTAGTAATTAGCAAAGATTTTACTTTATACTATATAGTATCATATAAAGTGAATTTATACCTTTTAAAAAACTTTTTTATTTTTATTTATTATTATTTTTTTTTAGTAAAAAAAAAATAATAAAAGAAGTTCAAATAAACTAGGGATTTTCTCTATTCTCAACTATTTTGGTTGTATAGAATACAATTTATTCTTAGAAACTACCGGAGGTTTACATAATAAAATCCATAAATTTTTTCATCGTTTCTTTATAGAAAATACAAAAGATTTTACAGAAAATACAAAGGATCTCGTTTATTGGGAAAATACAAAAGAAAGAAAGTATTTTGTTTAAAGTATAAATAATAACTAACACCAATTCATAAGGATCGCTTATTCGAAACGCTTTGTAATCTTCAACCAATTTTGCGCTTCAATATAATTTTCCGGAGTAAGCGCTATTGCTTGTTTCCAATATTCTGCGGCTTGATCAAACCAGGCTTCTGCAATTTCAGAATCCCCCTGGCGAATAGCTTGTTCTCCTCGGTAATGACATATCACAGCCATATTATTAAAGGCTTGTGGTAAGAAAGGATTTCGTTCTAGTGCTCGAAAATAATATTCCAATGCTCTTGTATGTTCTCCATTACTTGTGTGAATAAGTCCAATATTATACAGGATATAACTTCGATCATATGGATCAATTTCTAATCGCATAGCTTCATAATAATTTTGTAAAGCTTCCGCATAATTTCCTTCGGATTGAGCAGACATTCGTTACGGTCGTCATTCCATTTAAAGAATCTCCGTTTCAGAACCGTACATGAGATTTTCATTTCATACGGCTCCTCCCTTATGTGCATAATTCAGAATATTCAAAAAATAAAAAAAAGAAAAATAATAATGAAATACTCTGATTATGAATTGAGCGGGGCTAGTGTTTTCACGCAAAAGAATTGGCTAGCCAACCTTCCTGCAAAAGTCTTTTTTTAAAGAAATAAAGTATGTTAACTCTAACAATTTCTTTGTCCTCAACGTCTTTTTTTCTAGGAATTAGTTACCTCAACAGTCTTCGATGGTTCTATGGGTATCCAAAGTACAAATGAGATGGATATTTGATGTCCTAACCATTATTCATAATCCCAATACTAATACAGGGATAATTTTTAACAAAGTTTTTGTATTGTTGATTCCGAAACGTAGTACTTTTTCCTTTGTGCTGCCTAGTGATTCTCGTGGACTAAAGTCAATTTTTAATATAAAGAAAGCCCCCGAGACTCTAGATGTAACCTTTCGTTCAATGCTAAAATTTAAAATTGAAACATTTGAGGCTGCATTTAGTCGGGGATACACGACAAAAGGAATTGTTTTATTGAAATTATTTAGAAACTTCACCTTTAACAAACGTAGAGTTTTTTTTTTCAAATCTTTCTATTCTTAATTAATGTGTTTTTAGAATAGAATGTCAAACAGTAAATAAAAAAATCAAATCACACCATCTCTGTAATAGGTAAATGCCTCTTTTTCTCCGGAAGTTGTGGGAATTAGTTGTAATAAGATATTGGCGACAATGGAAAAAGTCTTATCAATAAAATTTCCAGTGGATCTAGGCATAGGTATGAATTCAATCGTAAAATTTCTTTTAAAATTTCTTTAATTCGAATTAGTTCTCGCGAGAAAGGAATCCCACAAGGAAGTGCTTCTAAAATACAAAATCACATAAAACCAGACTAAAAAAAAAACAGAGAATTCTCTTTCTTTTTTTCTGTATTTTTTTTTTTAATTAACATAATAAATTAACAAAAGGTTCTGCAAAATAAAAAGGATTATCCTGAATCAAATTCAGGAGTTAGAGAAGTATGAGATATAGGATTTGAATTAATTCAAATGAATAACTATCAAAATAAAAAACTTTTAAGCAATTAAAGTAATTAAAGTAATTAAAGTAAAGACTTTTTTTTCTAAATATAGAATACCAACTAGTTATGATTTATTCGTTTTTTTGTCCATAATTATTCAGGAGAGATGGTCGAGTGGTTCAAGGCGTAGCATTGGAACTGCTATGTAGACTCTTTTTTGTTTACCGAGGGTTCGAATCCCTCTCTCTCCGTCAATGAAATTGAGAATAGGGTTGTTCTCATTCATGTTCAACAATTATGAACGATGCAAGATAGAAACTAATCCAAACTAAAGTAGAAACAAGTTATGAAAAGATACCCATCATTCGAGAATAAGGATCGAGGATAAAAATGGATTATCATCTTACTAGCTATTGCTAATTAGTAGATGTGAAAACAAATTAATGGGCAATCTTATTTTGCCACCCCTTTTTTGTTTTCCTTTATTTCTATTTATTAAGTTTGACGAGAATAATATTCTACAACTAACAATTCATTTATTTTCAAGCCTACCGCTGTAGGATCTATTATTTGATTCACTAATCCCTTAGATTCCAATGAATGAAGAATCAAATGCTTAGGCATTTCCTTATCTGAAGTCGAATCAATAGAATTTAGAATCATAGTTTTCGATTTTTCATCATCCCTTGCCGTAATAATATCCCGTGGTTTACAGCGATAACTTGGTATATTTACCATATGCCCATTAACTAAAATATGTCTATGGTTAACTAATTGACGAGCTCGAGGAATAGTTGACGCCATACCCAACCTAAAGATAATGTTATCTAATCGCATTTCAAGTAATTGTAATAAAACCTGTCCTGTCTGCCCTTTGGTTTTTGCGGCGATACGAACATATTTAAGTAATTGTCGTTCCGTAAGACCATAATGCAAACGCAATTTTTGTTTTTCTTCTAAACGAATACGATATTCAGATTTTTTAATGGGGCGTGATTGATTTCGAACATTATTTCCTACTCGAGACCTTTTGCTAGTTAGTCCCGGTAAAGATCCCAGACGACATATCTTTTTGAAAAGAGGCCCTCGGTAACGTGACATAAAGACTCCTTTTTTGTATTAAAATGGTTGAAACTAAAAGTGAAACTAAACTCTAAAGAGGAATAGGATAGTAGGGTTCTAATTTACATAATTAGAATGGGTACTTCTATATTATAGTACTTCTTTAAAGTGAAAAGAGATGAATTCCTATTTCAATTTGATTGTATATCCACTAATAATGTTTAATGTTTATATACACAACACAATCTTTTCTTTTCAAACTTTTTAAGAGTTAGTTTATTCTCTTTTTGAAATATTTTTTATATTTTATATAAAAAAAAAAAGAAATCTTGTTTCTGCATAATTAGAAATTTCGACTTCTTAAGAATGATTCTTTTTTTAAATAATCATTATTTCTTATAATAAATAAGATAAGGGTTTTCCATTTTAAAAAAAAAAAAAAAGAAAACAAAGCAAGAAAAGCCAGCTATCGGAGTCGAACCGATGACCATCGCATTACAAATGCGATGCTCTAACCTCTGAGCTAAGCGGGCTTTTTTAATCTTTTAATTAAAAAAAAAAATTTGTACATGAATAAGAATTCATTAAATTCTTAGGACTTATTTATTTTATTAGTTATTCATAAGGAATAAAATAAAAATTTGAGCGTTCAAGTAAAATAATAATAATAATACAATTAAAAGACAAAGAGGTATATTCACAAGAATGTATTAGAAATAGAAGAATTCTATTCAATTCTATTGAATTGTGGATAGAGAATTGCTAGAATGAGGTCAAATAGGAATCGCAAATAGTTCGTTTCAATAAAAAAAAAGAGTATATCTAAAACTAAAACTAAAGAAGAACCGAGGGGATATGGCGAAATAGGTAGACGCTACGGACTTAATTGTATTGAGCCTTGGTATGGAAACGTACTAAGTGAAAACTTTCAAATTCAGAGAAACCCTGGAATAAAAAACGGGCAATCCTGAGCCAAATCCGGTTTTCAAAAAAAAAACAAGAAAAGATTAAAAAATAGAAATAAATAGAAAAAAATCCATATTCGAAAGGATAGGTGCAGAGACTCAATGGAAGTTATTCTAATAACTCAAGGTTATTTCACGATTAATTTATCAAATCCTTTATTTTTAGTTTAGTAAAGAAAAAGAAAATAGATAAGAAATCGATTGGAAAACTAAATATATAAATCTTGCATATATCAAATATTTTTAAATATTTTTAGTTGACTTTAGAAATAATTCGATGAAAAAGAATAAAGATAGAGTCCCATTCTACATGTTAATACTGACATTAAGGAAATTTATAGTAAGAGGAAAATCCGTCGACTTTAGAAATCGTGAGGGTTCAAGTCCCTCTATCCCCATCTATTTTCCATGTTTTTTAGCCTTTTTTAATTTAGTATTAAAGATGTCAATTTAATCAATTTTAAATTGACATATAACTTAGTAATTATTTAAAATTACGAAACCCCATCTTGAAAATGGTCGGGATAGCTCAGCCGGTAGAGCAGAGGACTGAAAATCCTTGTGTCACCAGTTCAAATCTGGTTCCTGACATATTTTACCAGTATTTATCTTTCTTTTTCATAGTTTAATTATTTATTTATTATGTAATTTTATACCCAACATAATAAAATGAAATGAATTGGTTTAAATAGGAGTTGAATATTAAACCTTATTCTCGAATTTCTTCATTTTTTTTATTCAAATTGCAAAAATTAATAGGTGTTGATTCGCCGCTTTTTTACTTTTTGTCTTATATCACTCTTTCAATAAGAATCGCGGTACAAAGTTCCTGAGACAGAACTCATGTTATTGATTTGTACAAGTATAAAAACATCTATTCAACATTTGATAATTATCAATTTAATTCTATTTTTTATGAATCTATGTAAAGTGAGGCGAATATGATTGAGATTGAACTGAATTTTTGAATCTCTAAAAGATTGAAAAGAAATCCTTGAATATCCTAAGTTTTCGGACTGAAAATTGAATTAATAAGCATCTTGGATTTCAAAAAAATTGGGTGCAATATAATCCTTTCTCAAAGGCCATCCTATCCAACTTTCCGGCATTAAGATCCGCTTAAGTCGTGGATGATTATCATACACTATTCCGAACATATCATAAGATTCTCTTTCTTGAAAATCCGCACTTTTCCAAACCCGGAAAACCGACGGAATTCGAGGATTTGACCTTGGAGCAAACACTTTTATACAAACTTCTTCGGGTTGATCTATATCATCTTCTATTCTTGTCAAATGATATACACTTGTTAACAGTCCCCCTGGGGATGCATCATAGGCACATTGGGAACGTAAATAATTGTAACCATATACATATAAAATAACAGCAATGGAATGCCAATCCTCGGGCTTTATCTGTAAGGTCTCTATTCCTTGGTAATCAAAACCCAAGGATCTGTGAACTAAACCATGTTTGACGAGCCAAACAGACAAACGATCCTTCATCTTTTTTTCCTCTAACACATGTTTATTGGTTTAAGTCTTTTTCAATAGAATCAAAGTTCGGAAGATTTTTTTCTATTTTTTTTTGTTGTCCAAAGGAATTCGAATTTAAAAATTCGTCTGAATAAACTGATTTTTTATAATTAAAAAAAATATCAGTCCTCGCTTTGGAAATAGACGATGATTTAGAAAGTAATTCTTGACTAAAGTATCCAGTTTGAGTAGTCCATTGAATATTCAATTTGTGAATAGTAATAAAACAACGTCCTCCCCCTTGCGATCTAATTCGATCGTCAGAAATCTCTCGAGATATCTTTTTTCGAAGTTTTGTTATAGCATCTATAACCGCTTCGGGTTTTGGTGGACACCCGGGCAAATAAACATCTACTGGAATTAACTTATCAACTCCTCGAACTGTACTATAAGAATCCGTACTGAACATTCCACCTGTAATTGTACAGGCTCCCATAGCAATAACATATTTTGGTTCAGGCATTTGTTCATATAATCTTACTAACGACGGAGCCATTTTCATAGTGACGGTGCCTGCTGTTAAAATTAGGTCAGCCTGTCGAGGACTAGACCTTGGTACTAATCCATAACGATCAAAATCAAATCGTGAACCTATTAATGCAGCAAATTCAATAAAGCAACAACTCGTACCATAGAGAAGCGGCCATAAACTGGAGAGTCTTGACCAATTTGAAAGATCATTTGATGTGGTTGAAATAACAGAAGGTTGGTTTGTCCGATTAAGTAAAGGAAACTCCATGGAATTCATAACTATCTTAATATTTGTTCTTTTTTAAGTATTATTGTCCGAATATTCAAGGTATAAGACTAAGACCATTCTAATGCTCCTTTTCGCCATACATAAACTAAACCAACAATTAGGATAAAAACAAAGATTAAAGCTTCGATAAATACGGATATCCCCAATATATCGAAACTCATTGCCCACGGATAAAGAAAAACCGTTTCAACGTCAAAAATAACAAAAACTAGAGCAAACATATAATAACGGATTCGAAATTGTAACCAAGCATCACCCAAGGGTTCTATACCTGATTCATAACTGGAAAGTTTTTCGGGTCCTTTTTTTATCGGTGATAAGACTCCAGAAATAAAAAATACTAAAATAGGAATAACACTTGATATTATTAGAAATGCCCAGAAGATATCATATTCATAACTTAAAAACATAGGTATACTCCCATGATTCTATATGAGTTAGAATCGTTTTTTCTAACTGATTGCGAACTCAATCAAATTTTCTTTAATAAATAAAGATATATATATATATATATCTTTATATATATATCTTTTATTCAATTACTTCAATTAAGTTTTTATTCAATTACTTCAATTAAGTAACAATTAACTAAGAAGTAGTTGAAAAATACTTAAGTTGTTCGGTGTATTTTTTTGTAGGGCTATACGGATTCGAACCGTAGACCTTCTCGGTAAAACAGATCAAACTGATTATTATCAAAATGATTCAAACTGTTTCAAAAACCCAACATGCATCTTTTTTGCATTGGGCTCTTTCATTAATGGAAAATAAACTAAAAATTAGTTTACAAATTAATTTACCATTTTTATCTTATAAAAAAAGATAATAAGTATAGTTCCTGGTGCTCATATATATATATATTTTTATATATAGTATTCTAAAGCACTACCAAAGTCTTTCAAAGAAAGATTATCCTGACGTAGGTCAGCTTTTAGCTTAGATCAACCTAATTTCAATCTATTATCTATATAAATTGTTCTCTATCGCTCGGCCATTTAAAGTATGTATAACATATGAACTTCATACACCTTTAAAGTTCATATGATAAAACGAAAAGAGAATCTTTTGAGGTCTTTATCGTCACTAAGCATTAGGTTATTCACCTTATCAAGATTGAAAATCAATAATTTTTTTTTTTCGAAAAACTACCTCAAAGCATAAAATGCCTAAAGGAACTATTTAAAGTGAAAGTAAACCGAATTCCTTTTTGTCAGGCTATTGTTCTCTTGTTGTATAAACTTCAGGGAGTCAGACATCGACTTTTCAATCAGTTTTTTGATTCCAATTCTTTTGAAAAAACATTGGCGCACGTGTAAACGAGTTGCTCTACCGAACTGAGCTATAGCCCTTGTATTTGTAATAAATATCTTATTACAGTAAGAGTCTTTTGTCAAGATAATGATTATATCATTCAATATCTTAGTTCTTCGTTCTCTTTTATTGGTATTGCTTCCAAAAAAGATTGAATTTATAATTCATTCAAGGGGATTTTCTTTTTATTTATTTATTTTTATGTCTTAATGAACAAAGACCTACTTAACTCAGCGGTTAGAGTATTGCTTTCATACGGCGGGAGTCATTGGTTCAAATCCAATAGTAGGTAATTATTAGCAATAATACTATTGCTAATAATGCTATCTAATCCATTTTTATACTGAATTTGGTTTGATTTCTTTTTTATTCTTTAGATTGTCTATCTTGATTTATTTTTTTTTTCAAGAATTGGAATTGATTCCAATTCCAATTCTATTTAAGTAGATGAACTACAGTTTCTATAGTTATTATAGTTATTCTATATTGGAAATAACTAGGCTGGAGAACCCGAACTTATCAGAAGTTCTTGTTACTTGTTAACAATTCTTGTTTATCAGTAGTGAATCAAATAAAACAATTTGTTACGCAATTACATTAATTGCTTCGACTCGTGCTCTAGCCCGTTTGAGAGCTATATTTGCCTCAATAATTTGTCTCTTTCCTTCAGCTTTTCGCAAGTAAGTTTCGGCTATTTCAAGAGTTTGCTGAGCTTCTTTTGGATCAATCTCACTCCCTTTCTCAGCATCCTTTACTAAGACAGTAATCTGATTATTGCCTATTCTAGCACAACCACCCATAAGAGCCATTGTTACCCATTCGGTATTAATACGAATTCTCAAAATACCTATATCCACAGCTGTGGCAATAAGCGCATGATTTGGTAATATGCCAATTTGACCACTATTCGTAGAAAGAATAATTTCTTTTACTTCAGAATCCCAAACAATTCGATTCGGCGTCAATACACAAAGATTTAAAGTCATTTGTTCTCCATTTCTAAATTCGTAGCTTTCGCGGTAGCTTCATCAATGTTACCTACTAAATAAAAGGCCTGTTCGGGCAGACTATCTAATTCTCCGGAAAGGATTAATTTAAACCCTCTAATAGTTTCTGCCAGTCCGACATATTTTCCTGGAGAACCCGTAAAAACTTCTGCTACGAAAAAAGGTTGTGACAAGAAACGCTCAATTTTTCGTGCTCTTGCTACAGTTAATCGATCTTCTTCGGATAATTCGTCCAACCCCAGAATTGCTATAATGTCTTGAAGTTCTTTGTAACGTTGTAACGTTTGCTTTACTTTTTGCGCAGTTTCATAATGTTCACTACCTACTATTTTTGGTTGGAGCATAGTTGATGTTGAATCTAAAGGATCAACTGCAGGATAGATACCTTTAGCCGCTAATCCTCTTGATAGTACCGTAGTAGCGTCTAAATGTGCAAATGTTGTTGCTGGAGCTGGATCGGTTAAATCATCTGCAGGGACATAAACTGCTTGAATCGAAGTTATGGACCCTTCTTTTGTAGAAGTAATTCTTTCCTGTAAAGATCCCATTTCAGTACTAAGGGTAGGTTGATAACCAACAGCCGAAGGCATTCTACCTAATAAGGCGGATACCTCGGATCCCGCTTGAACAAAACGAAATATATTATCGATAAAAAGAAGTACGTCTTGTTTATTAACATCTCGAAAATATTCCGCCATAGTTAATGCTGTTAAACCAACTCTCATACGAGCCCCTGGGGGTTCATTCATTTGACCGTAGACTAGGGCTACCTTTGATTCCGCAATATTTTCTTCATTAATAACTTTAGATTCCTTCATTTCCATATAAAGATCATTCCCTTCACGCGTACGTTCACCTACTCCACCAAATACGGATACCCCGCCGTGTGCTTTTGCAATGTTATTAATTAATTCCATAATTAATACTGTTTTACCCACTCCGGCTCCTCCGAATAGTCCAATTTTTCCTCCACGACGATAAGGAGCTAAAAGATCCACTACTTTTATTCCTGTTTCAAATATAGATAATTTTGTATCTAATTGGGTAAACGCGGGGGCAGATCTATGAATAGGGGATGTTGCATCATTATCTACAAGACCTAAATTATCAATAGGTTCTCCGAGTACATTGAAAATTCGTCCTAGAGTTGCTTTACCGACAGGAACACTTAGAGGAGCTCCTGTGTCAATCACTTCCATTCCTCTCGTTAGACCAT